TAAAAAATGAAATTCCCAATTTCATATAAGAGCTCCATTGTAGAATTCGGGCCTAATGATTAATCAAGAAGCGATGGGAACGACGGAACCCATGAATATAGAGGATTCTATTGAAAAACAAATCTTAGTAATTCATTGGACAGGATGGCGGAATAAACCAGAAACTTTATTATCTATTCTGATTTTTATTCAGAGATCTCCTGGGATAAACATCAAACTTAATATAGATATTGAAAGAGTAAATATTCGCCAGCGAATCTTTTTTTTTTTTATAAAAGTAATAAAATAAAAAAAAAATTAATTAAAAAGATAAAAGAAAATAAGGATTTGTTAGAATATTCTAACGCTAATAAAAACGACATTCGAGATGATGATATTACGTTATTTTTAAATAAATAGAATTCATCTTGGATTCGATTTCGAAAAAGACATACACAAATTTAGAAGAGATCAGATGAAATTTAATACCATGATTAATAGAATTAATCATTAACTACATCTATATCTTAATACAAGCTTTTTTATTCCTTTTATTCGCGAGGAGCTGGATGAGAAGAAACTCTCACGTTCAGTTCTGTAGTAGAGATGGAATTTCTAATTTAGAACCATCAACTATAACCCAAAAAGAACCAGATTTCGTAAACAACATCGAGGAAGACTAAAAGGAATATCTTCCCGTGGGAATCGTATTTGTTTTGGCAGATATGCTCTTCAAACACTTGAACCCGCTTGGATCACATCTAGACAAATAGAAGCAGGGCGACGAGCAATGACACGAAATGTACGACGTGGTGGAAAAATTTGGGTACGTATATTTCCAGACAAACCAGTTACAGTAAGACCTGCGGAAACGCGTATGGGTTCTGGGAAAGGATCCCCCGAGTATTGGGTAGCTGTGGTTAAACCAGGTAAAATCCTTTATGAAATGGGTGGTGTACCCGAAAATATAGCCAGAAAAGCTATTTCAATAGCGGCATCAAAAATGCCTATAAAAACCCAATTCATTATTTCTGAATAGGAATATAGAATGAAAAAGCTAAATAACATTTACGGATAAAAAGATTATCAATTTTATTTTTTTGACAAACAATATTTTTTTACTTCGTCCTTTGCATTAAAAGAAGAGATAAAAAAAAAATGATATGATTCAACCACAAACCTATTTGAATGTAGCAGACAACAGCGGGGCTCGAGAATTGATGTGTATTCGAATAATAGGAGCTAGTAATCGCCGATATGCTCATATTGGTGACGTTATTGTTGCTGTAATCAAAGAAGCAATACCAAATACTCCTCTAGAAAGATCAGAAGTTATTAGAGCTGTAATTGTACGTACTTGTAAAGAACTCAAACGTAATAATGGGACGATAATACGATATGATGACAATGCCGCAGTTGTCATTGATCAAGAAGGAAATCCAAAAGGAACTCGAGTTTTTGGGGCGATCCCACGGGAATTGAGACAATTAAACTTTACTAAAATAGTTTCATTAGCTCCTGAGGTCTTATAAGATCTAAATATCGATAGTTTAGTATTAGTATTTAGTATAGGATTAAAAAAACTGGTATTGAAATAAAATTAATTAATAGATTGTGTATCACGCATATACCCTTAATAATAAAATATTAAGAATTTAATTCATATATTAATATATAATTCGTCTATATCTATATATAAATAAAAGAAAAAGAACATGTTGATTATATCAAAATTATAGAACAATAAGGAATTTTAACTTATCATGGGGAAAGACACTATTGCTGATATAATAACCTCTATACGAAATGCTGACATTAATAGAAAAGGAACGGTTCGGATAGGATCGACTAACATCACCGAAAGTATTGTTAAAATCCTTTTACGAGAGGGTTTTATCGAAAACGTAAGGAAACATCGCGAAAGCAACCAATATTTTTTGATTTTAACCCTAAGACACAGACGAAATAAGAAAGAATCCTATAAAATGATTTTAAATTTAAAGAGAATAAGTCGGCCGGGTCTACGAATCTATTCTAACTCTCAACGAATTCCACGAATTTTAGGCGGAATAGGAATTGTAATCCTTTCGACTTCTCAAGGTATAATGACAGACCGAGAAGCTCGACTAAAAAGAATCGGCGGAGAAATTTTGTGTTATATATGGTAATCCTTCTAATATAAAAATTACATATCTGGAACTTACGATTTGTGAAAAAAGGGGGTTGTGTAATACCACCCCTGTTCAAAAGAGTTTCGGATGTTTTACTTCGAATTAAATTAAAGAAAAAATGAATTAATGAAAGTTTTCTTTCTGAATCACTTCCGAACGGCATGGTTCGATTTTATTTAGATACTAAAAATTTTTTTTTAGTTCATGCTTCTGAAAGGATTCGACATTTTTTTGTATAGGTATACCTATAGGAGAAAAAGGTAAAATTTTTAGTAAGTTCTTAGGTATAAGTTAATCAGGGGACAGCCATTTTCTAGACTCCATAACAAGGATTCAAATAAGTAAGTGGT